ATAGAGTATATAACTTCGATCATAGGGATCAATTTCTAGTCGCGTAGCTTCATAATAATTCTGCAAAGCTTCCGCATAATTTCCTTCGGATTGAGCCAACATCCGTTACGGTCGTTCATTCTATTCAAAAAATCTCCGTTCCAAAACCGTACATGAGGTTTTCATCTCATACGGCTCCTCCTTTCTGTACATAGTACTAAGCGAAATAATCTATAGAATAAAAATAGAATTAGTCCCATCTCATTATGGACCGAAAGGGGCTGGTATTTTTCCAAGAAATCTCTAGCCAACCTTCCCGCAAGAGGTTTTTCTTAACACCAATGAATTCTATTAATGCTAGAGGAAAACGATAGCTCCAAGAATTTCTTTGTTCTCAACGCCTCCTATTTAGAGGAATTAGCCACTTCAACGATCTTTGATGGTTATAGGGGTATCCAAAGTACAAACCTGATGGTTGTTTGTTATCCCAACCATTCTTCCCAGCCCTGATACCGATCAGGAAAGGGCTAATTTCTAACAAAGTTTTTCTCTTGTTGATTCCTATTTCTAGGTGTAGTGCTTTTCTCCCCTATGCTGCCTATTGGTACTAGTAGAGTAGGATTGGCCTGTAATACAGAACCTATCCTGTAGGTGTAACCTTTCGCTCAATACTCAAATCTACAATTGAAGCATCTGAGGCCGCATCAATCGAGGATACACGATAGAAGGAATTGTTAGTTCACCTCACCTTCTCCAAGCGTGGGTTTCCTTTACTAATTTTGTTCTCTCTATGCGAACCCCCTCTCTTTCTCGTAAGACTGAGGTGTAGGTAGGGCTAAAAAAAAAAAAAGAGTCAAATCGCACCATCTCTATAATAAGTAAATGCCCTTTTTTCCCCTGAGGTTGTCGGAATTATTCGCAATAAAATATTGGCTACAATTGAGGAGGTCTTATCAATGAAATTTCCATTTATACGGGATCTAGGCATAATTCCCAACCCATTCTATATAGAATTGTTTTCATTCCTTCACAAAATAACATAAAAACAAACACATTCGATTCTTATAAATCGATCGATCCATATATATGCTCTAAATGGATAAGAGAGGTATAGATTTTCCGCTCAGCTCAAATTGTCTCCTTTTCCTTCTGTTTGGACAAGAAGAGATATGAAATATTTGACTAAGATTGGATTTCATTCCACTTTTCTATTTCTCAACAATAACTTCTCTCATCAGCTATTTCGCGTTTTCAAAGTCATTAATTGTCTCATACCCTTTTTTAGATTTCGATTGTATGGGGTAGCGTACCTTATGCAAACAGAATTTTAGGGTTCCTTTATTTTATTATGGAATAAGAAGAATTCTTCCATTTTCTTTTTATTTGGTTTGGGGAAAACCCAAACTAAAACTTTTCGAGGGAGCGGAATTCCTAGTAAAAAAATCCTGGATCCTTCCACTTAGATGAAAAGGAATTTTTCCAATAGAACCAAGGAACCCCCGAGCGGTTGTGGTTGTACCTGTACTGCAGGAATAGGAAAACTCGCTATTCACTCAGTTTATTTTCCATAATAAGATTATGTAGGAGAGATGGCCGAGCGGTTCAAGGCGTAGCATTGGAACTGCTATGTAGACTTTTGTTTACCGAGGGTTCGAATCCCTCTCTTTCCGTTTCTCTTAATTCATCAACGTTAACGATCACAATGTATCAAATCAAATAACAGTTTATTCCAGCAATAATACCTTTATTTAATAGAAATTCTCTATAGTAAATTACTGTGGTATGTAAAATACACATAGAGGAAAGAACAAAAAAAAAGGATCCTAGGGTTAATCCATTTCTGCTAGTTGAATGGAAAATACGAATTAAGGGCCTTAGGTCGATTTAGTTCGGGGAAAGGGAAGAAAATTCTATGAACCTTTCCTTTTTTCATTAAGTTCAAGTCTTACGAGAGTAATATTCTACAACTAACAACTCATTTATTTTGAGACCGACCCACTTCCTATCTAGGATTTTTTTAACTAGTCCTTTATATTGCAATGTGTCAATCGTCAAATGCTTTGGCAATTTCCCCGGGTCGGATGAAGCAATAGAATTTTGAACCAGACATTTTGATCTTTGGTTATCCTTCGTAGTAATAATATCTCGGGGTTTGCAACGAAAACTTGGTATATCGACTATACGACGATTAACTAAAATATGTCTATGGTTAACTAATTGCCGGGCCTCAGGAATGGTTGAAGCCATACCCAATCGAAAAAGGATATTATCCAAACGCATTTCAAGTAATTGTAGTAAAACCTGACCTGTTGACCTTTTTGCTTTTCCAGCGATATGTACATATCTAAGTAATTGTCGTTCTGTCAGACCATAATGAAAACGCAATTTCTGTTTTTCTTGAAGACGAATACGATATTGCTCCTTTTTCCCAGAATGGAATTTCTTTTTCAGATTACTTCCGGATTTAGGTGTTTTTCTAGTGAGTCCTGGTAAAGCTCCCAGACGGCGTATTTTTTTAAAACGAGGTCCTCGATAACGGGACATGAAGACTCCTTTTTTATTTTATTGAAATTTCATTTTACACAATTAATTTCATTGTATTTACATTAAAGAATACAGCGAAATTAAAACTGAATTAAACTAAAGGATAAACAGAGTAAAATCTACTAAAGTACCACAAAAAATGGAATTTCATCAACATCTGGATTTTTTGTATATATATTATTTATTTTATTGTTTTGTATCTAGCAAAATTGTAAGGTAGAACCACAGAATAGATCCTGGATTCTCCATTTAATTCGGAGAAAAAGAGAGATTCTTGTTCATGGAACATCGATATAGAAAAAAGCCGACTATCGGATTTGAACCGATGACCCTCGCATTACAAATGCGATGCTCTAACCTCTGAGCTAAGTGGGCTTACATAACAGAAATAGTGTAACAAATAGAAATATGTATAGTATAGGAAATCTGTAAAATGTCAGATCTTAATTATTAATCTTAGCTATTAACTAGTTCGAAATTTGAAGTTCTACTTAGAAAAAAAAATACTAGAACTTCATAAAAATAAAGTTAGCTTGATATGCTTAACTAGAGGATATCCTTAAATAGGATTATAGAATTTATTGAACTTTCTTTTTATTTCTCTAATTCGCAAATTGATTTTTCTAATAGAATAAAATATATTCCAATTTCTATATTGAATTTGATTTCAGATATTTTCAATTTGATATGGCTCGGATAAGTAATCTAATACATAGAAAAGAATAATATATATGAAAGATATAATAAAGAGAAAATGCGAATTTCTTGGCATTTTCATTCGATCATTATAGACATTTTTTGAGATATTTTGTTTTTTTTTTTTTTCTTAATAATTTAATGATTAATATTTCACTAAGGAGAACATAGAATCATAGCAAATTAAATTGCTAATTCTGATTAGAAAAAAAAAATGAATATCAAGCGTTATAGTATGATTTTGAATACTCTAAAAAAGAAGGGTGGGGGAGAGAAAAACTTTGGGATATATTGATTCGGATTGAATTGCAAATACATCAACGATAGAATCAATTCAATTCTGAATTGCAACAAGCAGGGTCTCTCAAATAGAGACGAACTGCTAGACTACGTCGAGTAATGAATTCAACGATTCAAAAAAAAACTAAGAGATGGATGAAATTACACAAGGAATCTAGGTCTCAATCAAAGAAAAGGAAAATGGGGATATGGCGAAATCGGTAGACGCTACGGACTTGATTGTATTGAGCCTTGGTATGGAAACCTGCTAAGTGGTAACTTCCAAATTCAGAGAAACCCTGGAATTAAAAAAGGGCAATCCTGAGCCAAATCCGTGTTTTGAGAAAACAAGTGGTTCTCGAACTAGAATCCAAAGGAAAAGGATAGGTGCAGAGACTCAATGGAAGCTGTTCTAACGAATCGAGTTGATTACGTTGTGTTGGTAGTGGAACTCCCTCTAAATTAGAGAAAGTAAGGGGTTTATACATCTAATACACACATATGGATACTGACATAGCAAACGATTAATCACAGAACCCATATCATAATATAGGTTCTTTATTCTTTTTTAGAATGAAATTAGGAATGATTATGAAATAGAAAATTCTGAATTTTTTTAGAATTATTGTGAATCCATTCCAATCGAATATTGAGTAATCAAATCCTTCAATTCATAGTTTTCGAGATCTTTTAAAAAGTGGATTAATCGGACGAGGATAAAGAGAGAGTCCCATTCTACATGTCAATACTGACAACAATGAAATTTCTAGTAAAAGGAAAATCCGTCGACTTTATAAGTCGTGAGGGTTCAAGTCCCTCTATCCCCAAACCCTCTTTTATTCCCTAACTCTAACTATAGTATTTATCCTCTTTTTTTCTTTTTATCAATCGGTTTAAGATTCATTAACTTTCTCATTCTACTCTTTCACAAAGGAGTGCGAAGAGAACTCAATGGATCTTATGCTATTCATTGAATAGATTTCTTTTTTATTATAGTATAGGCAAGGAACTTCGATTATTAACTCTATTTTTAAGTATTATTAAGTAAGCCATGCACAATGCATAGGACTACCCCCCCCCATTTCCAAATTTGGAATTTGGAATACTTTATTGATTTTTTAGTCCCTTTAATTGACATAGATACAAATACTCTACTAGGATGATGCACAAGAAAAGGTCAGGATAGCTCAGTTGGTAGAGCAGAGGACTGAAAATCCTCGTGTCACCAGTTCAAATCTGGTTCCTGGCACAGAAAAAAAAGGATCTACCGAATAGGTATTGATACAAATACCTCGAGATAGGTTGGGATACATATTCGTTAATAATATAGATAGAGTATGATTTATTCATCTAAGTAGATAAATCTCTAAATAGAGGCACTTCTTTTTAGAAAAGGGTAAAAATCTCTGGTTCTTTTCTTTATGGTACAGAAGGAGGTGAGATTAGGTTCCCTTTTCTTCATTTTTGCATTTCTTAATTTAGTATTCCGCTATTCCGACGAA